TCATGAGGCTGATCTTGAGCCGCCATCCACGCACGAATACCTTCGTTTAAGAGAATATTTTTTGTGTAGAAAGTCTCAAATTCAGGATCTTCCGCTGCGCGGATTTCTTGAGAAACGAAGTCATAGGCACGTAGGTTCAGTGCCAAACCGACTACCCCAAGAGCACTCATCCATAAACCAGTTACTGGTACAAATAACATAAAGAAATGTAACCAACGTTTATTGGAAAAAGCAACCCCAAAGATTTGGGACCAAAAACGATTAGCAGTAACCATTGAATAAGTTTCTTCAGCTTGGGTTGGGTTAAAAGCACGGAATGTATTTGCGCCATCACCATCTTCAAATAAAGTATTTTCTACGGTGGCACCATGAATAGCGCATAGTAGTGCAGCGCCCAATACACCAGCAACTCCCATCATATGAAATGGGTTTAATGTCCAATTATGAAACCCTTGGAAAAAGAGGATGAATCGAAATATAGCTGCTACACCAAAACTAGGAGCAAAGAACCAACCAGACTGACCCAGTGGATAAATAAGGAATACAGAAACAAAAACAGCAATTGGACCAGAGAATGCGATTGCATTATAAGGCCGCAATTGAACAGATCGAGCAAGTTCAAATTGACGTAACATGAAACCTATTAATGCGAAAGCGCCGTGGAGAGCAACAAAAGTCCACAGACCACCTAATTGACACCAACGGGTAAAATCTCCCTGTGCTTCAGGACCCCACAGTAACAACAAAGAGTGTGCTAAACTATTAGCGGGAGTGGAGACTGCAGCGGTTAAGAAGTTGCAGCCTTCCAAATAAGAACTTGCCAATCCATGAGTATACCATGAAGTTACAAAGGTCGTACCTGTGAACCAACCCCCCAAGGCGAAATAGGCGCAAGGGAAGAGTAATAGACCGGACCAACCCACAAAAACGAAACGGTCCCTCCGCAACCAGTCATCCATAATATCAAATAAATCATTTTCATCTTTGGTAAATTTACCAAGAGCTATAGTCATAGCGATCCTCCTATTCAACTACTTCAACCATTTCCCAACACCTCATAGCATTTTCAGGGATGGGACGGACCCTCGAGGCTTTTATCATTTATCTATCTATATATAGAGAGAGATAATTTTCTCGTACACTTTCCCTTCTTTTTTAATTTTAATTGGTTTCGAATAAAAAATAATTTATGGGTCTATTGATATCTAGGGCAAATCGATGAACTCAATGTAGTTATTCCTTTCTATTCTTAAAAATCCTCCAAGTCATAAATCATAAAATCTCCTATGACTCAAAAATCCGATAGAAAATTTTTTTAAAAGAACTGTTCAAGAAACAAATGATCCCCTCTTTCACTCCTTCTACCCAGCGGATCCTCCGACATATTTCTCTCCTTTCATCAGAGAATCTTATTCTTGAATCTTGTTTGTGAACTTACTTCTATTTTGTCTAGGGAACTACTCTAGAATCATAGATTTTATAAATTTAGATTTTATTTACCATTTTTTCTTTTTATTAATTATTATTTATTTTATTAATTATTAAAAAAAATTAAATACAACATTAAAAAGAAAAAACTGTAAGTCAAAGTTTCTGTCTCACATACATTAATTGCTGGAAAAATATCGTACGTATCGATATGAAAAGAAAATATTGGATACGCGAAGACATAATTTAATGTATTTTTCAATTATTTCTATAAGATAAATCTATAAGATAAAATCGATATCGATTTTATCTTATAGAAATAATTGAAATTGAAATTGATTTTTTCTTGTATTCGGAAAAAAAGATGTTTCAAATTAATAAAAACTTGTTTGGTGGAACTTGGAATAAGGCCCTTCTGAGTAAAGAAAGGGCATAGCCATTTTTTTTATAGGACCTTCACAGGAACAAGAAGATTTAATTGGAAATATCGACAGATTCTTAGGGAGTCTAAACCAAAAAAGTATTAAAAAGAAAATCAAAAAATCATTGTTCGAATTTCATCTTTATCCAATTTGAATATCAGAATAGTAAATATAGGTATAATTCAATGGGTTAGGTCCACTTACTTTTTGTTAATCTTTCCCTTTTTAATAATTTTACACTTTTTCATTTTAATTTCTTTCTTGACTATATTCTAATGAAATTCTATGATTACTTTATTTTTTATTACAAATAGAAACTTGTTCCAAATATCAACAATATTTCTATTCTTCCTTAAAATAGAAATACTACTTCTTTGTTTCTGGAAAAAAGTAAAAAGCCCCTTATCGGATTTGAACCGATGACTTACGCCTTACCATGGCGTTACTCTACCACTGAGTTAAAGGGGCCCTATTTGATTCAATTCCTAAATAAGGAACTAGCCAATATGACTAGTACATCTATTTGTTACTGCGTATACTTATTATATAAATTTATATAAATTATATAAATGGGATTATAATATATGTACATCAATATATAATTTTTATAATTTGCATAATGACTTATCCAATATTCAAAAATTATATTTACCTAGTGAATAGAATATAAAATAATAATAATAATAATTTTTGAATATTGGATTTGACCAATATAAATGGAATACATTATTTCAAATTTGAGTCTGGAAGTCATTCTAATCATAACACCAAATTCATTTCATTGATACATAAATGTACTCACCCATTCAAATATTTCATCGAATCATTGATAAATGGATTCCATTTGTCCTGTCCCTAAACCAAATTCGTATTTTATTTTGAAATTCTTTTCAAAAACTTGTTGATCTCTATTTACCCAATTTCCAGATTGATTATCGTTTTTTTATTTCCCGGCTTAGTATTAGATATAAATATACCTAATACCTATCGAATCTTAGTAATAAAGGACAGTGAAAGAAATGAAGTTTTAACCTACCGTCCTTTCCAACAAACTAATCATTCCCGTAAAGGATTTTCTCTTTATTTGACTTTCTTTCACATTACTTATTATTTTCTTATTATGACTGGAATAAAAAAAAATAAACAATTTCGAAATCAAAATGATTAATCAAAAATTTCGATAGAATTTGGAAAGATGTAAAATTTTTTTTTATCGAATCATATGATATCATTCCATTATATTGACAATTCCAAAAAACTGTTCATACTATGAACGTAGTATAATGGCGGTCGGGCAAGTATGCCCCCATCGTCTAGTGGTTCAGGACATCTCTCTTTCAAGGAGGCAGCGGGGATTCGACTTCCCCTGGGGGTAGGGTGCTACGAAAGGAGGTTGATCATGAATTTTCAATAAAAACTGAAATGTATTCTTCCTGTTCCTGGGTCGATGCCCGAGCGGTTAATGGGGACGGACTGTAAATTCGTTGGCAATATGTCTACGCTGGTTCAAATCCAGCTCGGCCCAAGAATTTGCCGATCCACTATGAAGTTATATAACCCATTTATTGTTCTCCGGAAATGACTGATGTGCTCTGATACGGAATAATCTAAATATGAAACATCCCTAAACGCTATTTATTTTTTTTTTTCTGTATTCCATCTTTCCACAAATTCGAATCTTGCTAAGAATCTCGATTCATATCAAGATCTGTAAATAGAAAATCTAGGGAAAATTTTTAAATAGACAAAAAAATATTTTTTTTCATTGATTCCATTTTCAATCGATTTGTCAATAACAAACAGATTGCTCGTAATCTGTGTCGATCTCACGAAAGTGCATATCGATATCAATCAATATATACAAAAATCCGCCTCTTTCTTTCATTTACAGCAAAATGGTTCGAATCCGAAATAGAAAAATAGAAAAAGATAAGGGTTTGAAAGAAACCGTAAAAATATGTATACTGTACACCCCTTTCCCTGGGATTGTAGTTCAATTGGTCAGAGCACCGCCCTGTCAAGGCGGAAGCTGCGGGTTCGAGCCCCGTCAGTCCCGATGGATCCAACCCCCCCAAAAAAAAAAAGACATCCATTCATTTTTTGTGTGAAAGGGAATAAAATGGATAAGTGAAAGGGAATAAAATGGATAAACAAAATCTCCTTCCTAATAAGGAAGGGAAGGAAATTTGGAATTCCATCAAAAAAAATGTTTTTTTTTTTTTAGTATGGATAAAAGATCTTCCTATGTTATACTATTTAATTCTCGACGATGAGTCGATTTGATAACTCAGATATTGTTATTCGTGATATTGATCCAATTTGATATCATCGAAATCCAATTTATACCATTGTTGAATTAATTATCGATGAAAGATTTATCATCTCTATGGGATTAAATCCCGAATTTTTTATTGGAAATTTAAGAGAAATAAAACATAATAAAGATTATGGAAGTAAATATTCTCGCATTTATTGCTACTGCACTGTTTATTCTAGTTCCTACTGCTTTTTTACTTATAATTTACGTAAAAACGGTAAGTCAAAGTGACTAATTTCACTTAAATCTGACTTCTTAATTTTTATCAATGTAATCAATGATTAAAAAAAAATGAAAAAGGTTTTCAATTTTGGGTCTTAGTCTAAAAAAAAAAGATCGACTACAATCAGCGTAATCCAGATAGTAGAAATCAAATATATTTGATTTCTACTATCTGAGAATTGTGTCCAATTTTTTTTTAGTTTCATCTATGTGATTTGTATTGATTCCAATGAATCTGAAATAATCAAAAAACAACTCTTATTCTTCGGATTCTTTTTACAATCCCGGTATCATATTAAAAAAAGAAGGGGGGGCCGGAATGGGGATTATGCGGTCCTCCATTTTCGATATATATATAGATAACCTGGTTAAGCGTCAGTTCATCGAAAGAGAAATTTTAAGAAGAATTCGGTTGGAATAGGAAGCAATTTCCTATTCTATTGGATTCTCTTGATTTTCTCAAAATACGAATATAGATATAATTCAAATCTTTGTTTGATTGAAAGAGTATTTTCCATTTCTATAATATACATATACATAGAATACATTACACTACTAGAATAGAATAGAACCCTGAAATGCAGATCTATTTTATAGTTGTTTATATTTGAACTCAATTAATTAGTATAAATGAAATAAAATACTTTAATTCAATAGTTCAGAAATTTAAAAACCCAAGTAGAAAACAAAATGGGTACTTTGATCCCTTAACTCAATTTTGAGTATCCCTATAGTCCACTTCTTCCCCATACTACGAGGGAAAGGGAAAATGAAAAAACTACCATTAAAGCAGCCCAAGCAAGACTTACTATATCCATGTAAATTTTGTCTCCTATCTCTGGAATTATTTAATTATTATTCAAAAATTTTTCTTCTATTATTTTCTTTTGTATTATTCACTAAAAAGACTATAATAATAGTGGAATTGCTGTTAGAGAGTCAAAAAAAAAAGGATTCAGGGCTAACACCATTGACGAAAAACAAGAATCCTTTCTATTAGAACATCTAAAAAGTTTTTTTTATATGATTTTTTGTAAAATCGGAAAATTTTAAGCATAAACAACACATTCGGAAACATCCTCGGAAGTTTTAAGTAAATGAATGTTACTAACAGGTAGGAATAAAAAGATTTCTGTTTTACCCCCCCCCATTTCATTAATTCATTAAGTAATTTCATTAAGTATAAAAAAAAGAATCAAGACAGATTAATTTGCATACTTATACTCTTTCTTATTTCTATTTGAAAGAATTCCCTAATGTCTCCCGATTCGTTCTCTAAAAAAACGAAAATAATCAATCGGAAGATAGCGTGCCTATTAATTTCTTTTACTAGAGGTTAGTGAAAAGAAAGATTTTATTTTTTCTATTCGATTTTAGAATAAAAAAAAAATTGTAAAATATTTGAAATTCTATTTTATATATTTTATATAATAAATGATATAATTCTATATATACTTTTAAGATTCAGAAAGCGAATTAGCTAAATTAAAAACTATTCAATCTAACTAATCTAACTAATATTAATTAAATGTGGAAGCACTAATAGACTTTCCATCAGTCTGTAGACAAGGTTTTTCTTCCGCCCGTTCTCTAACGAAAAAAGGAATTCCCTATCCAACTTATCCTTATCCAATCTAATTCGAGATCCAATCAGTAGACGGCCACTACAATAGTTGTGTAGTGAAAGAACTATCATTTCTAAATTTATTGATTCCTTTTCACTACTTGAATCCGAGACGAAAATATTTATATTTACATACAGCATTTTTTAGAATAAACCTACTGATGCTTAGAATTTAGAATCAAACACAAGTCTCAAGACTCCTTTTCCCTAGCTTGCTTCTATTGGAAAAAAGTTTTCTATAAAAAACGTAATACAATATTTCATTTCAAATGTCTTATTGATTAGGCGACACCCGGATTTGAACTGGGGAAAAAGGATTTGCAGTCCCCCGCCTTACCACTCGGCCATGCCGCCAAATAGATATAGATATATAAATATATGAAGTATATGAGAATACCCCTTTTTTTTCTATTGAAAAAAAAAAAAAAAAAAATATCGAGACAATTCGCAACCGTTAACTATTAATTTATGAATTATTCTTGAATATTTGAATCGAAAATGGTTTTTTTTTCTTAATGACATAAGAAAATAAAATTGATACATAACCAATCAATATTGCTTTTTTATTGAAAAAAAAAAACTTTCTCCATTCCAATTATAACAGCAACTGTCAATATATGTAAACCCTAGAACATAAATTTGAATAGTTACACAGATATTATCTAATCGGGTATCTTATCCATCCATATATATAATACCGATACTATACGGAATGGAATTATCAAGAAATTGTCGTGCTTCTCCTTAACAATTTTTCTATTCAATTTATTGAATAGAAAAATTGTTAAGGAGAAGCACGACATGTTATGTGTTGTCCCGAACAAATATGACTGCAATAAAGTTAGAGACAGATCTATAGCTAGAATTCAATCTATGCATGTTTAAAAAATACAAAAGCCTTAATTACACATTACACACTCTAATCGTATTAATCGTATTCTCCAAAAAAATAGTTAAAAATATTTCTTTTCTTTACAATCCCGAATTCCTTTTTTCTGGTATCCAATTGAATTGGAATATGGAATATCATAATAATGATAGAAACGGGATGCATTTTTTTATATTCCTTAAAATGAAAAAAAAAAAATCTTGAAATCCGGGTCGAATTTTTCAATTCATTTCCATTTTGAGATTCGAATTTAGATTCTATCTGTTTGTTTTGTTGCAAATTCCTTCCTTCGAAGTTGAGTATAAAATTCTATTTTATTTATTCCTCTTTTCATAATAGGTATTTCATACACGGGATTAGTTAAAATTTCATGTAATTCAGTATAAAGAACAGAAATTCCAGTATTGCTAAATTGAGTCATGTGATTTGATGAAGAATGGCAGCAAATCGGTGGAATATTTTTCGATAAAATTCACGGGGAAATTGAAAATGCTTGGGGATAGAAATGAAGGAATGTCTACACTACCTGGATTGAATCAGATCCAATTTGAAGGGTTTTGTAGGTTCATTGATCGGGGCTTACCAGAAGGGCTTTTTA